AAAGCAAAAGTTCCAATATAAAAACTAGTACGAATGGTAGTGATTTAACTATAAGAAAAAGTTCGAATAATCTTGATGTAACTCAAAAATACAGGCATTTGTGGGTTCAATGTGAAAATTGTTATGGATTAAATTATAAGAAATTTTTGAAGTCAAAAATGAATATTTGTGAACAATGCGGATATTATTTGAAAATAAGTAGTTCAGATAGAATCGAACTTTCGGTTGATCCAGGTACTTGGGATCCGATGGATGACGGCATGGTTTCTCTGGATCCCATTGAATTTCATTCCGAAGAGGAACCTTATAAAGATCGTATTGATTCTTATCAAAAAAAAACAGGATTAACAGAGGCTGTTCAAACAGGTATAGGTCAACTAAACGGGATTCCCGTCGCAATTGGGGTTATGGATTTTCAGTTTATGGGGGGTAGTATGGGATCCGTAGTAGGCGAGAAAATCACCCGTTTGATCGAGTATGCTACCAATAAACTTTTACCTCTTATTCTAGTGTGTGCTTCCGGAGGGGCACGCATGCAAGAAGGAAGTTTGAGCTTGATGCAAATGGCTAAAATATCTTCTGCTTTATATGATTATCAATCAAATAAAAAGTTATTCTATGTATCAATTCTTACATCTCCTACTACTGGTGGAGTAACAGCTAGTTTTGGTATGTTGGGGGATATCATTATTGCCGAACCTAATGCCTATATTGCATTTGCGGGTAAAAGAGTAATTGAACAAACATTGAATAAGACAGTACCTGAAGGTTCACAAGCGGCTGAATATTTATTCCATAAGGGCTTATTCGATCCAATAGTACCACGTAACCCTTTAAAAGGTGTTCTGAGTGAGCTATTTCAGCTCCACGCCTTTTTTCCTTTCAATAAAAATTCAATCAAGTAGAGTCTTGAGTTCAACTTTTTTTTTGTGGCGAACAACTAGTTAGTTAGTTTATCAGAATCAAAATAAAAAACCGAAAAAACGAATTTTTATTTGGTGACATAAGATTTAATTGTAGAAAGAATCATGCGGATAATCGTTCTTTTTTTACCGATATTGCTGATTAGTAATATCGGTAAAAAAACAACAACATAAACAGCGAATTCTTCCTTCGAATTAGGAGGCAAGGCAAATAAAACGAATTTCGTGTTCTGTTCGCCTCTTCTATATGTATATATTTCAAATATAGAAAATATAGAATCTTGCATCTTTCTATATCTCCCAAGAAGTCCCCTTTTTATAAGAATTCCTGCTCTTGGGTCGGATTCTAACGAATCTTTCGGGTATTTTTAAATTTTTAAGAGACTCTTTTTTTATTAAAAAAGAAATTAGAAGAAGAAGATAAGAACAATATAAGAATAAAAATAAAAGAAGTAAGAATAATAAAGAAAGTGGATTATCATATATACATCTATTTCATGTAGAAAGATGAATAAGTCCGTTTATTTAGTTCGACATTGCTTGCACTTATTATATATACTCACTTCGATATACTTAGTATACTAATATACGAATTATAATATGAATTATAATTATTATAAGATATCCTTATAACAATAACAGGTACAAATATTAAATCGAGGTACCCCATTCTATGACAATTCTCAACAACTTACCCTCCTTTTTTGTGCCTTTAGTGGGCCTAGTATTTCCGGCAATTGCAATGGCCTCTTTATCTCTTCATGTTCAAAAAAAAAAGATTTTTTAAATCTGATGTGGTCAAATCTCATCTAGTTTTTTTTTTCAAGACTTAGCGAACAAGGATATCCATTTAGTAGAATATTGTATAAGAATAACAGGTGGCTTTCTCCGAACATAAATGAAAAAGATCTTATACATGCGTAAACATGATATATGGACAGACGAATTCTAGCAATTAAAAAAAAAATAGGCTGGGATCCAAACTCATGTCTGAAATTAAAGTAAATCTATCCATATGTATGTAGCTATTGATAGGGAATCATATGAAGGGGATGCTTTTATTTTATTATATCTAACCAATTCGATTAATTACTACTAAAAGTTCACATCAGAATAGTACTAGTTGATGAGAGTTACTTCGGAAAAAAAGTCAAGTGAAATTTTTTTTGTTATTCCATAAAATGCAACCGGATCTACTATGTATGAGTTGGCGATCAGAATATATATGGATAGAATTTATAGCAGGATCTCGCAAAACAAGTAATTTCTGCTGGGCGTTTATCCTTTTTTTAGGTTCATTAGGATTCTTATTGGTTGGAATTTCTAGTTATCTTGATAAGAATTTGATATCCTTCTTTCCGTCTCAACAAATCCTTTTTTTCCCACAAGGGATCGTAATGTCTTTCTATGGGATCGCGGGTCTCTTTATTAGTTCCTATTTGTGGTGCACAATTACATGGAATGTAGGTAGCGGTTATGATCGATTTGATAGAAAAGAAGGAATAGTGTGCATTTTTCGTTGGGGATTTCCTGGAAAAAATCGCCGCATCTTTTTACGATTCCTTATGAAAGATATTCAGTCCATCAGAATAGAAGTAAAAGAGGGTATTTATGCTCGTCGTGTCCTTTATATGGAAATCAGAGGCCTGGGAGACGTTCCCTTGACTCGTACTGATGAGAATTTGACTCCACGGGAAATTGAGCAAAAGGCTGCGGAATTGGCCTATTTCTTGCGTGTACCAATTGAAGTATTTTGAAAAAAGAAACTGCAAAATAAATGCTTTCTCAGCAAGAGGAAAACCCCTAAGAATCCTTTTTTTCTATAAGCATAACTTACTTAATTAAAGTTTCTTCAGAACGCCTCGTGGGACCAAAGCAAGGCAAACGTGTACGTGGCGGCCATAATATAAAACGAAACCTTTTTTGTTTTTGTCTGTCGATTTTTTTTTTTCGAAATATTTGATATTTTCTTTTTTAATAAACAGGAAGTTCTTTCATTTCGAAATCCGAAAAATATTCATTATTGGAATCTTTATTTGAATCTTTCGGGCATTCATCAAAGGATCAAAGGGGAGTAATTACTTCGAATATTTGATCAATTAAGATATCTGTAAACGATCTATTTTTTTATTATTTCTTCATTTGAATTCGAATTCGAAGTGGATTCTTCTTCTATTTCTGTATTTTTTCTACACTAGATTCAAGGACTAACCTCTGAATCACAACTAAAAAATGGGGGCTCGATTAATAAATTAATAATTAATAGGCGCGATACCTTATAATAGAACTTATGCTTGATAGAAATATTAGATCGCATAGAGTCAACGAATGAGGTGACAATTCACAGATGAAAAAATGACAAAAAAGAGCGCATCTATTCCCCTTCGATATCTTTCATTTATAGTATTTGTAGTCTTTTTGCCCCGGTGGATCACTCTCTCATTTAATAAAAGTCTAGAATCTTGGGTTACTAATTGGTGGAATACTAGGCAATCCGAAACTTTTTTGAACGATATTCAAGAAAAGAGTATTCTAGAAAAATTCATAGAATTAGAGGAGCTATTTCTCTTGGATGAAATGGTAAAGGAATTCCCGGAAAGACATCTACAAAAGTTTCGTATGGGGCTCCACAAAGAAACAATCCAATTGATCAAGATACAAGATGAGGATCATATCCATACAATTTTGCACTTCTCGACAAATTTAATCTGTTTCGTTATTCTAAGTGCTTATTCTATTCTGGGTAATGAAGAACTTGTTTTTCTTAATTCTTGGGTTCAAGAATTCCTATATAATTTAAGCGACACAATAAAAGCCTTTTCCATTCTTTTAGTAACTGATTTATGTATCGGATTCCATTCGCCCCACGGTTGGGAACTAATGATTGGCTATGTCTATAACGATTTTGGATTTTTTCATAATGATCAAATTATATCTGGTCTTGTTTCCACTTTTCCAGTCATTCTAGATACAATTTTCAAATATTGGATTTTCCTTTATTTAAATCGTGTATCTCCGTCACTTGTAGTGATTTATCATTCAATGAATGACTGAAAAACGAGTCAATTAGAATGTTTCTTACTTTGTACCTAAGCAAAGCATTCCAGGTCGTACTTACTTTACTCTTTCTACCCATTCAGAGGATTCCTCCTATATTCCAGTAAAATTATTTCAGTAAATAGCAAAATCGTGGATAGGGAACTATACTAGCGACCTACCCAATTTTATTGTAGAAATTTTCGGGATCAACGATTGGACCATGCAAATTAGAAATACTTTTTCTTCGATAAAGGAAGAGATTACTCGATTCATTTCCGTATCACTCATGATATATATAATAACTCGGGCCTCCATTTCAAATGCATATCCCATTTTTGCGCAGCAGGGTTTTGAAAATCCACGAGAAGCCACTGGTCGTATTGTATGCGCCAATTGCCATTTAGCTAATAAACCTGTGGATATTGAGGTTCCGCAAGCGGTACTTCCTGATACTGTGTTTGAAGCAGTTGTTAGAATTCCTTATGATATGCAACTGAAACAAGTTCTTGCTAATGGTAAAAAGGGGGGGTTGAATGTAGGGGCCGTTCTTATTTTACCGGAAGGGTTTGAATTAGCCCCCCCCAGTCGTATTTCTCCCGAGATGAAAGAAAAGATAGGCAATCTATCTTTTCAGAATTACGGCCCCACTAAAAAAAATATTCTTGTGATAGGGCCTGTTCCTGGTAAGAAATATAGTGAAATAACTTTTCCTATTCTTTCCCCGGATCCCGCGACTAATAAAGATGTTCACTTCTTAAAATACCCAATATACGTAGGTGGTAACAGGGGAAGGGGCCAGATTTATCCCGACGGGACAAAAAGTAACAATACGGTTTATAATGCTACAGCGGCGGGTATAGTAAGCAAAATCATACGAAAAGAAAAAGGGGGGTACGAAATAACCATAACGGATGCATTGGATGGACGCCAAGTGGTTGATATTATCCCTCCAGGACCAGAACTTCGTGTTTCAGAGGGCGAATCTATCAAACTTGATCAACCATTAACAAGTAATCCTAATGTGGGTGGATTTGGTCA